ACGGTGGGACGATAATAAAAAGTCATAGCAAACCCCGTCGCTACTTGGACTAAAAAACAAGTAAGTGTAATTCCCCCTAAACAATAAAATATGTTTACATGAGGCGGAACGTATTTACTAGTTATATCATCGGCAATCGCCTGAATCTCAAGACGTTCTTCGAACCAATCATAGACTTTATTGAGATAGGTAAAACAAGGAACCCCCCTTAGAACCGTATATGAGAATTTCATCTCGTACGGCTCAAACAGAAATACCAAAATACTAGTTGTAACTTAAACGGATATGTGTAATAGAAGGTTTGAAACTTCTTAACTTAAGTTAATCCTATGATTCCAATCTTCTATGAAGTATGAAGATAAGAAAAAATAGAAATCCGAAAGCTATTCTTTGTGGTTATGACGCCAAAATATCAAGTCGGCTCACAGGTCTTTATCTTGATCCTTTCCTTCCAGGCCTCTTGACTATTCTATTATTTACTTCATTTTTTTGTTATTTTTTATTTGTGTATTGAATGCGATTTTATTGCTATGTTTTTTCTTACTTATTATTATTGATAGGAATTCTCTTGTTAAGACCCTATAGAATCAATTAAAAAAAAACCTCAGATTCATACCATAACCACGATGATTCAAAAAAACGTTTAATCGAAGTCCAAAAATTCCCTGAGTAAGAATCGCTGAATCATCACTTATTCAATGAATAGATATAATCTATAATGAAAAAATCCAAAGAAACGCCTGTCCTTTGATCCAAAATAAAGAGAAGCGACAGCGGTTTTAAAGTTAAAGAATCAAAATCTTTCGATTTATTTCTTCTAACTCTTTGAAATATTTTTTAAGTCCGGTTGCGAGGTTTAAATATTAAATCAAATATGAATCATGGTTCGAAAGAATCCATTTTTTCTCTATTCCGTGCTCCAGATACTAGAATAAATATCTGACGGAATAAAAGCATCTCTATTAAGATGACAGATACATTTTATGTTCTGTACTATCAATAGGATCAATTATAACAAGTCACACACTCATATTCCGGAAATACACAGAAACAAAGAAATTCCACGGTCGAACTACCAAATTAAAATGGAAAGGTCCATAAATAAAAGACATAAATGTTTAACTTTACTTTATATTGATAAAGTTAGTTAGTCGGTTCTTGTTAATCTAATTCATAGAAATTCCGTCCAGTATAATGGACGAATTGTAAATCTCCAAAATAATAGATAGAAAGATCGCAAATAGAGCCATTGCAACACCCATTAAAGGAGTAGTTCCCCACCCCGGAGCTACTTTACCATATTCGGAATTCAACGGTTTCAATAAATCTCCTACAACAGTTCGTCTTGGACCAGATCTAGAACTATCCTCAACGGTTTGTGTAGCCATAAATCCTATTTTTTACTGATTGAGATCTGTTGACTTTGTATACCATTCCGATGTAAATAAAGGATCTTATCCTATAGATCCGTTTTGGTCTTGAAATTATATATATAATAATGGAAACAGCAACCCTAGTTGCCATCTCTATATCTGGTTTACTTGTAAGTTTTACTGGGTATGCCCTATATACTGCTTTTGGGCAACCCTCCCAACAACTAAGAGATCCATTCGAAGAACACGGAGACTAGTTGAAGTAATGAGTCTCGCAATATTGGGATATTGGGAGGCTCATTACTTCAATTAAGATAATAAAAAATCATTTCATCTTTTTAGTTGGAACTTTAGGCGGTTCTCTAAAAAAGATAGCGAAAAAAATGATTCCTAAAGTCGAGACTAAGAGGAATGTATAAACCAGTGCTTCCATAGATTTTATCGTGGTTTACTATTATAGCTTTCATACCTGTTTATTTAGGATCATCTCCCGGATAAAGAAAAAGAACAAGAATAAAACAAAATGCAATGATTCAAATCAAGATTTCTCCGGTTCCCTACGTAAAATGAAAACCACAACAAAAATAAAAAAGTCGAAAAGAAATAAAATAATGTTCTATCAGACTACCTGTCTTCTTGTAGTTGGATCTCCAAGTTTTTGGAATGCTCCAAATTCCACTTGAGCATCCAAATCAGGGTCGATACCAGCAAAAACATCTCTGAACAAGGTTCGAGCACCATGCCAGATGTGCCCGAAAAAGAACAGCAGAGCAAACGAAGCATGTCCAAAAGTAAACCAACCCCTTGGACTGCTACGAAAAACACCATCCGATTTCAAAGTAGCACGATCTAATTCAAAAATTTCACCTAATTGAGCACGTCTAGCATATTTTTTCACAGTAGTGGGATCACTATAACTGACTCCGTTGAGTTCACCACCATAGAACTCAACAGTTACACCTACTTGTTCGACACTATACTTCGATTCCGCCCTTCGAAAGGGAACATCGGCTCTAACAATTCCGTCTCCATCTACCAAAACAACTGGAAATGTTTCAAAAAAGGTAGGCATACGACGTACAAAAAGTTCACGCCCCTCTTTATCTCGAAAAATAGGATGTCCTAACCAACCGATGGCTATTCCATCTCCATTGTCCATTGAGCCCGCTCTAAACAATCCCCCCTTTGCCGGATTATTTCCGATGTAATCATAAAAAGCTAATTTTTCGGGAATTTTAGACCAAGCTTCTGATAAACTTTGTTTTTGGACTATCCCAGCACCAACTCTTCGATATATTTCTTGCTGGAAGTATCCCTGATCCCATTGATAACGAGTGGGACCAAATAATTCAATCGGGGTTGTTGCTGAACCATACCACATAGTTCCAGCAACAACAAAAGCTGCAAAAAAGACAGCAGCGATACTGCTGGAAAGGACGGTTTCAATATTTCCCATACGCAATCCTTTGTATAGACGTTGGGGTGGTCGCACACTAAGATGGAAAAGGCCCGCTAATATGCCCAATGTCCCTGCTGCAATATGATGAGAGGCTATTCCCCCTGGAACAAAAGGATCAAAACCCTCCACACCCCATGCTGGATTTACAGATTGTACCCTTCCGGTTAGTCCATAAGGATCGGACACCCATATTCCAGGACCATACAATCCTGTTACATGAAATGCGCCAAAACCAAAACAAGCCACTCCTGCAAGAAATAAATGAATTCCAAAGATTTTGGGCAAATCCAAAGAAGGTTTTCCCGTACGTTCATCACAAAATATTTCTAGATCCCAATAGACCCAATGCCAGATAGCCGCCAAAAAGCACAAACCCGAAAACACAATATGTGCCCCGGCCACACCTTCGTAACTCCAAATACCCGGATTCGTTATAGCCCCACCCGTGATATTCCAACCACCCCAGGAATTGGTTATTCCTAAACGAGTCATGAAGGGTATAACGAACATACCCTGTCTCCACATTGGGTCAAGAACAGGGTCAGAGGGGTCAAAAACTGCTAATTCATATAAAGCCATCGAACCGGCCCAACCAGAAACCAGAGCTGTATGCATTATATGGACAGAAAGCAAACGGCCGGGATCATTTAATACAACGGTATGAACACGATACCAAGGCAAACCCATGAAAATACCTCTTATATCAACAAAAAATAGACACCATGTAACTTTATTGCACTGGAAAATACTATACGATGTATACCCTTTTTCGGTAGATTCTCTAGGGTAAAGGGTTCCTATTTCTTCTAGTTTTTTAGTAATAATGGAACTATTATATTATACTTGTAGCAACAAAAAGAAGCAGATCTATTCTATACCCGATAAGTAACAATACGCAATGGTATTTTTTGGGGGGGTTGACCCTATTTTATATGAGTATTTATATGAGTAATAGCAGACATATTTGTTTATTGTTTAAAAACATATTCGTAAGAACTTTCCTTTATTTATTTGGTGTTCATTTTATATTTATGATTTTTAAATCAAATATGAAAAAGACAAATCCTTTTTAACTTAACACAATAAACCCATTCTTACGTTTCCACACTAAAGTGAGATATACGGCTTCATTTTTTATACAGTTAATGCCCATTGGTGTTCCAAAAGTACCCTTCCGAAGTCCTGGAGAGGAAGATGCATCTTGGGTTGACATATAGTGCGACTTGTCAGATATATTAGGTCATATGGGATTTCCCCGTTCTCTTCCCCGATCGAGATATCCGCCCCTTCACCCCCCCAAAAAAATTGATTAAATCATCAAAATTTGGCGCTTGAAGTGTAATGAAGTGCAATTAGATCGATTTTTTTTGTTTTTTGGTGGGGGAGGGAGTATCCAAATTCTTATATATATATTTAGAATAATTTATGGTTTGCTTGTTTGGACCAATAAGAAGTACCCAGGCTCTGTTTAGAAAAAACCAATTGGTAATATATCTAGGATTACTACTTCTATTAATGTCATATAGTTGGCGGAAAACATGAAAAAAAAATTAATAAAAGAAAGAAAAAAGGGAAATCGTAGCACAAAGACGCAGTATTACGATATTTGTCCTATATGTGCAAATAAAAATAAAAGGCGGATTTTTACTCAGAGTAGAAAAGAAACCTAAAAGAATTGAAGAAGCCCACTCAGAAACAAGAAAATTACATTGCGATTTTGGTTCGATCTCGACAAAAATAATACATCAATGAGAAGTTAGTTCAATAAGTTGAATACATTATTTTTTTCTTATCTTCTATTATATTTATATATATTCTATTATAATAGAATATATATAAATATAATAGAATATAAATAAAGAGGGATCCATGGGTCCGTTTTTCTTGAAAAATGTAAGAAAAAGATCTGTCCTTTCGTTAAAAGTTCGAAAAAAAAAAATTCATTATAAAAAAAGTTTGAAATCGACACATTGATTCCGTTTTGCTATTTTTGGTGAACCGTATGCATCAAAAGATGCATGTACGGCTCTTAAGAGATACAATTTGATCCTAATCAATCGACTTTATCGAGAAAGACTACTTTTTTTAGGCCAAGAGGTTGATAGTGAAATATCGAATCAACTTATTGGCCTTATGGTATATCTCAGTATGGAGGAAGATAACAAAGATTTATATCTGTTTATAAATTCTCCGGGAGGAGGGGTAATCGCCGGAATAGCTATTTATGATACTATGCAATTTGTACAACCAGATGTACAGACAGTATGCATGGGATTAGCCGCTTCAATGGGATCTTTTCTTTTGGCAGGAGGGGAAATTACCAAACGTCTAGCATTCCCTCACGCTTGGCGCCAATGAGTCTTTTTTTATTTTATTTGAGAAAAAAAAAGTAGACTATGCCTTCGCCATATGAAAATTAAGTAATAATAGCACGGCACTTCGAGTTCGATATGAAATTTTTTTGTTTTCAAAACCGTTCAATTATGTATTGAAAGAGTAGTATGAAAAAGGGGGTATTTGCGATTTTATCTGATATATCAGGAGCCTTTTTCAGTGTCACAAACTTTTTTGTTTTCAGTTTTCACACCGGAAAACTTTTAACAATATGTTATGAAATGGAAGAATAAAAAAAAACAATATTTTTTTTTTTATAATTATTTGAAAAAAAAAAAAGAAACTTTTGGATTGCTGAATAACAGACGAGACAAAATAATAAAAGCAACGGAACCATCATAGTATTTTTAATATACTCCCAAACAAAAAGGAAGGTTGGTTATTGGATCATTTACTGATCTGGGATTTGATAAAGACAGTATTTGTATATTTTGATTTCTTTGACAGAAGGTAAAAAAAAATTCCATACCATACATAGTAGAGCCGTATGCAATACACAAAAGATGCCTGTACGGTTGTTCAATTCTATTTTTGTTTTGATTATTTTATTAATATATTATTATTTATCTCTTGTCGCCTTATAATGCGAGATAGAGGAAACCTTTATTTAATGTTATATAATCAGGGTAATGATACATCAACCCGCTAGTTCTTTTTATGAGGCACAAACGGGAGAATTTTTACTGGAAGCGGAAGAACTACTGAAACTGCGCGAAACTATCACAAGGGTTTATGTACAAAGAACAGGCAAACCTTTATGGCTTGTATCCGAAGATATGGAAAGAGATGTTTTTATGTCAGCAACACAAGCTAAAGCCCACGGAATTGTCGATCTTGTAGCGGTTTGAATAAAAAATTAGCAGTAAGGCTTTCCCACAAATACACGGTTTGATATTTTATTTTTTGTTTATTTTCTTAATCTTATTACTGGATTTACTAGAATATTCCTATTCATTAATCTATTAATGAAATATAAGTAATTCATAATATAATCATCGGGTTAGGATTGATCTAAACCGGCTCATTATGTATATGACTCACCATGCCAACTATGAAACAACTTATTAGAAACACAAGACAGCCAATCCAAAAAGTCACGAAATCTCCTGCTCTTTTGGGATGCCCTCAACGCCGAGGAACGTGTACTAGGGTGTATGTGTGACTCGTTCAGATCATGGAACTAAGAAAAAAAAAAGAAATGAAACAAATTTTTCTAGTATCGGCGTGTTAAGATAGTGTAAATGGAAAAACTCCATTTACACTATCTTAACACTAAAAAAAATCAATTAAGAATCTATAATTAAGAATCTATCTATATATATTCTTCTATTGTGTTGTGTATCAAATTTATGGTTTCGATTGGTGCAAATCCAATCACCTCAATTTGCAATTTAAGATGAGAAAGACTTCCCCATTGGTAGCAAATGGTTACCCATTAAGCGGGGGAAATACTATTTCAATAAAAAAAAAATTATGCCCTTTCTTTTGGCAAGAACGGACTAAGAGGGTCAGCTACCCAGCAAATCTTCATACTTAAATATCGTTACCGTATAGCTAGATTTCTTTGTGAAAGACCTATTACTAGATATTTCAAGGGTAGAGCCAAAGAGTGTGTGAACTGTACAAGTTAACAATAATATTGATTAAATCAAGATTAAATTCAAGGAAGAGGCTCCGGTGTATAGAGAAGACCTCGCCGTTTAAAAAGTCATCATAGAAACGATGGAATCCACCATTTCTTTATCTATATCTATTTTATTTACTATGTTTTTTTGATACTTAGTATCACTACAGTTTCTTACTTCGAGGTCAAATGCTTAAAAAAGAAAAAATCGTGGTTGGGGAGGTTATAGTAGCAAAAGCCATTGGAATTTTTATTTTATACATTGGAAGAATCCATTTTTGTTATTAATAGACTAGGAAGGGAAAAAGAATAACTGAAAATCAAAAATGAAATAGTTATTCATCAAAGTATCATTTATTCAATGACCAGAATTAAACGAGGATATATAGCTCGGAAACGGAGGAGAAAAATTCGTTTATTTACATCAAGCTTTCGCGGGACTCATTCAAGACTTACTCGAACTATTCCTCAACAGAAAATAAAAGCTTTGGTTTCGGCTAATCGAGATAGAGATAGGAAAAAAAGATATTTTCGCGGTTTGTGGATCAGTCGAATAAATGCATTAATTAGCGAGAATCAATATATATACAATTTATATAGTCGTTTCGTGCATAATCTGTACAAGAGGAAATTGCTTCTAAATCGGAAAATAGTTGCGCAAATAGCTATATTCAAAGGAAATTGTCTTTTTATGATTGCCAACGGAGCGGGATGATAAAATACAAACTTGTTGGAGACTGAACTTCGGGAGGTTAGTAGAATAGCGATTTGTATGTATAAAATTGTTCATTTTGATGACTTTTGAATTCTATTTATAAAGTCATCAAAATGAACAATTACAACTACGCTCAATAAAAAAAGATTTATTCTTCTTCTTATCTTATTTTTTTTTAAACAGTAGGAGTAGTTCTAGCGGTCGACTCACTTTTTTTCAAATTGTTTTTCATTATTAAGAAAAGGTAACAAAGATAAAATACGAGCTTGTTTTATAGCAATCGTAATTAATCGTTGTTGTTTTAAGGTCAATCTATTCACGCGTCTAGATAATATTTTTCCTTGTTCACTAATAAATCGACTAATTAAACTCATGTTTTTATAATCAATCCGATCCCCCGATTGAATCGGGGGCAAACGCCTACGAAAAGATCGCTTGGATTTAAGAAAGAGTCGCTTAGATTTATCCATGGTTTTTTGATTCCTATCCTGAAAACACCATTTCTTATAAAATAAGGATTTGTTTTATTTATATTCTTACTTTTTTTAATAAAATATATGTTTTGGTATATAATGAAGAATATGTTATATGTATAGAATGTTACATATATATATGAAAAATAGATCATTTTTCAGTTTTCTTTGAAGGGTGATCACCCAACAAGTGATCAATTTTATCTATTTCTTTATCTCTGCATGAATCATATGTTTGCAACAACAGGAGCAGAATTTTATTAATTCTAATCGACTAGGCGTATTGTGCCGATTCTTTTGAGTAATATATCTGGAAATACCCGTTGATACCTTCTTAACACCCTTTTGATCACAACCGGTACATTCCAAAATAACATTGATTCGGATACCTTTACCCTTCTTGGCCATGAACCTCCTTTGGGTTTTTGATTCACTTAAGTCTTCAATTTTTTGATTCGAAGCGAAGAAAAAAGGAACGAATAAAGGTGGAAGTTGATAATTCGAAATCAAATTATGTATTAAAGATTTCGTTCCAATTAATTGAATTTTAATATAGTACAGTAATAATTAAGTAATACAATGATTTCGAACTAGATTTCGAATCGTCGTGGTACAGTATTTCAGTTTTCATTTAAGTATTTTTTATGATAATGATATTGTTGTCCCCACTTTAGCCATTCTATTTCCATTTTTGGTGTCATTCTATTATTAATAATGAATGTAATTTCATTAAGAATTTGTATTATTGAAAAAATTCTTAATGAAATTACATTGAAGCTTGGGTCAATCCTGGGCCAAATTACTAGTTTAACTAAGGCCGAATCCGCCTTTATTCTTTAATCTTTTAGAACTTTTTCTATTCTAATTCGAATTAGAATAGAAAAAAAAGATAATTCTAAAAAATAGAAATAAAGACTCTGGGATTAATCGCAGATATTTGATTAGATATAGATTAGATATCTAATCTTCTTCACCCCTTACCGTGCCAATAACTAGAATGAAAAAAAGGGGAATATCAACGCATCCGGGAATAAACGATTGATCTCTATCAAGAGACCCGCTAAAGCCCCGAACCATAGAGTACTTAACACTGGTGCCACGGAGAGATATGTTTTTAAATCTCGCATTTCAAATTCTCCTTATTTTTATTCTTTATTATTATATTATGTATATAGTATTATAGATACTATAATCTATTTATACTCTATATATTCTATTTTTTATTGAATTCAATATTCTTATTTTGTATTATACTATTCTATATCCTATATATAATATAGGATATGAAAAAAAAAAAAGAAAAAAAAACGGCAGGATAATTTATATATAAATAAAATAAAAAATGCAGAAAAAACAAGACAAAGATTCTTTCCAATGACACTGTAAACCAACTGAAAGGGATGTAGCGCAGTTTGGTAGCGCGTTTGTTTTGGGTACAAAATGTCACGGGTTCAAATCCTGTCATCCCTATTCCTAACTATTAGTTATCATATGAGGAGTAACAAGGAATCGATTGAAACCAATTCAAATTGGACATACATACTATATCAATATATATATATTGATATAGTATATGCATGCAAAATTTATTGGAGAAGTCCGATTATCATTATTTACGATAATAAAGCGCTCTTAGTTCAGTTCGGTAGAACGCGGGTCTCCAAAACCCGATGTCGTAGGTTCAAATCCTACAGAGCGTGATTCCATTCTTGTTAGATTGTGAGAATGAAATAATTGAACAGCAACCTAAAGTATTACTTTGACCTCCAGTGGATTAGAATTTAAATAAATAGGAAGTCAATAAACAAAAGAAAAGAGATGTTAATGAATCAAAGATCCAACTGATCACCACGTCGGTATTGTAAATATGCAGTTACAAATAATCCAGCTAAAGTAATAGGAATTAGACCTAATACGATTCCAAATAGAAAAACTTCAATCATTTTAATTTTTTTAATTTAA